ATGCCAAGAAAAACAAAAGGCCTTGGACACGTAATGGATCTTGAAGTACTATTTCCGCATCCCCCTGACCAAATCCGCCCACATTAGGATTACTCGTTAATGGTTGATCAAATTTCACCGATTCACCCTCTGAAACAAGAAGTTCTGGTCCTGGGGGGAGAATATCAACCACTTGACGTCCATCCGGATCTGTTATGGTTATTTCATATCCCCCCTTCTTTTCTTTTCGTATGATTTTGCTTACTATACCCGCTGCTGTAGCATTATAAACTGTATTGTTACTCTTGCTTCCGTCGGGATAAATCTGACCCCTTCCCCTGTTCCCGCCTACGTATATAGGATATTTTAAGAAGTGAACATCTTTCTTAGTAGCGGGGTCGGGAGAAAGAATAGGAAAGGCAATTTCACTATATTTCTGGCCGGGGACAGGGCCTATCACAAGAATATTTTTTTTATTAGGGCGATAGCTCTGAAAAGACAAATTTCCTATCTTTTCCTTCATCTCGGGAGAAATACGATCGGGGGGAGCTAATTCAAAACCTTCCGGTAAAATAAGAACAGCCCCTACATTCAAACCCCCTTTTTTACCATTAGCAAGAACTTGTTTCAGTTGCATATCATAAGGAATTCGAACAACTGCTTCAAATACAGTATCAGGAAGTACCGCTTGCGGTACCTCAATATCCACGGGCTTGTTAGCTAAATGACAATTGGCACATACAATACGCCCCGTCGCTTCTCGTGGATTTTCATAACCTTGCTGCGCAAAAATGGGATATGCATTTGAAATGGCCGTCCGAGTTATGATATATATCATGAGCGATACGGAAATAGATCGAGTAATCTGTTCCTTTATCCAAATCCAAGAAAAAGTATTTCTAGTTTCCATGGTCCAATCATTGATACCAAAATTTCTACAATAGGTGGGGTAAGTCGCTAGTCTAGTTCCCTATCCACGATTCTGTTAGTTACTGGAATAATAATAAAATAATAATAATTTTACTGGTTACTGGAATAATATAGGATGAATCCCGAAGATCGGTAAAAATAGAAAGCATAAATTTTCAACGCTTTGTTTATGTACAACTACAAAGTAGCAAACTTTCGAATTGGATTAGATTAATATGAGTGGATCTTTTATCAGTCATTCATTGAATGATAAATAACTACAAGTGACGGAGATACGCGATTTAAATAACGGAAAATCAAATATTTAAAAACTGTATCAAGAATGACTGGAAAGGTGGAAACAAGACCCGATATAATTTGATCATTCTGAACAAATCCAAAATCTTTGTAGACAGAGCCAATCATTAATTCCCAACCGTGGGGTGAATGGAATCCGATACATAAATCGGTTAATAAAAGAATACAAAAAGCTTTGACTGTGTCGCTTAGGTTATATAGGAATTCCTGGGCCCAAGAGTTAAGAATAACAAGTTCTTCATTACCCAAAATAGAATAACCACTGAGAATAACAAAACAAATTATATTTATCGAGAAGTGAAAAATCGTATGGATACGATCTTCGTTGTGTATCTTGATTAATTGGATCGTTTCTTTTTGGATTCCTATAGGAAGCTTGTGTAGACGTGTCTCCGAATATTCTTCGATCATTTCGTCCAAGACGAGGAGTTCCTCTAATTCTATGAATTTTTCTAGAATACCCCTTTCTTGAATATCATTCAAAAAAATTTCAGATTGCCCAGCATTCCACCAATTAGTAACCCAAGATTCCAGACTTTTTTTAAATGAGAGAGAAAGCCACCAAGTCAAAAATACTATAGATACAAGAGGAGTGGATGCTTTCTTTTTTGCCATTTTTTCATCTGTTTTTTCATCTGTGAATTGTTAATCAACCCGCCTCATTCGTCGACTCTATGCGATCGAATCCTTCTTTCACGCATGAGTTCTATACAAGGTATGGAACCTAAGAATCTATTTTATTTGTGATTTTGTGGTTAGTCTTTCAATCTCGAAAGACTAGAAAAATCGACTAATAATCCATTTCGAATGAAGAAATACTAAAAAAATATTGTTTCTCGATATCTCAATTGGGCAAATTCGAAACAACTGTCTCCTTTCAATGAATGACTGAAAGAATCGCTTTAAGTAATGAATATTAATCGCTTTAAGTAATGAATATTCATCCAATTTTGAGACGAAAGAATCCTCAATATCCAATATTTCAAAAAAAAAAAAAATTCATTGATTGGCCACAGACAGGAACAGGAATAGTAGAATAATTGAGGGAAAGATATTGCGATACTCAAAGTAGCAAAACAAGACAGAAATTGGCTAGTTATCATTATTATTATTAAGAAATCGAATTGTTATTTTTGTCTTGGTTATTAAGGAACACAAAAGAAAGGAGAAAATAAAACGTCGAGTGACAAAAATAAAGAATTTAGTTTTGTAGTAGTTCCGCCCGCTTTGGCTCGAATGACCCTTCTGATGAAACTTCACTTAGGTTATGTTATAGAAAAAAAGAGGATTCTTGCATTTTTCCCTCAAAGCACCCATTTCCCATTTTTTTCAAAATATTTCAATTGGTACACGCAAGAAACGGGACAATTCAGCAGCTTTGTCTATAATTTGTTGTGGAATCAAATTCTCATCCGTACGGGTTAAGGGAATGGCCCCCTGGCCTCGGATGTCCATATAAAGGACACCGCGGTCATAAATACCGTCTTTAATAACTTCTATTCTAATGGACTGAATATCTTTTATAAGGAATCGGAGGAATATGCGACGATTTTTTCCAGGGAATCCCCAACGAAAAATGCACACTATGCCTTCCTTTCTATCGAATCGGTCATAACCGCTGCCTACATTCCAGTAAATTGTGCACCACAAATAGGAACTAATAAAGAGACCCGCGATTCCGTAGAAAGACATCACGATACCTTGTGACAAAAAAATGATTTGCTCAGACGGAAAAAAGGGTATCAAATTTCTACCAAGATAACTGGAAGTTCCAACCAATAAGAATCCTAATGAACCTAAAAAAAGGATAAAGGCCCAGCAGAAATTACTTATTTTTCGAGACCCCGTTCTAAGTTCTATACAGATATGTTCTGATCGAAAAATCATACTTGATCCGATTGTATTTTATTGGAATTGGGAGAAACCCTCAAATTAATTTGACTTTACCTTTTTTGTTTCCGAAGTAACTCTCATCAACTAGCACTAGTTTGATGTGACCCTTTAGGAGTAATTCATCAAATTACTTAGATCTAATCTAAACTAAAATAATAACATACCCTTCATATGATCCGATCCCACTATACATATGGATCCGAGGACTTTTTATTTCAGCCGTCCAGCGATCCTGGTCGATTTGAAAACGGCTAGAATTCATTTACCCATATACCCATATATAGTATTATGTTTCGGCAGGTATAAGAGTCCTTTCCTTTATGTTCGGCAGAAAGCACATGTTATATCATATTTCGCTAAATAGATATCTGTGTTAGTTATGATGCAAGTCTAAGTTTTGAAAAAAAAATAGAAGAGATGGGGTTCATCGGGTCTAAACAATCTTGTTTTTTTGAACATGAAGAGATAAAGAAGCCATTGCAATTGCCGGAAATACTAGGCCTACTAAAGGCACAAAAATAGAGGGAAGGTTGAAAGTTGTCATAGAATGGGTACCTCGATTTTTTGTTTGTACCTGTTATTATTATTTATAAATAAAGATATCTTATAATAATTATAATTCAGAATTTTCATTATTAATTATTAATTCAATTCTTAGTATAGATCTAAGTATCTATATCTAAGTGAGGATATAGAATAAGTGCAAGGAATGTAGAGCTAAATAAATGAACTTATTCATCTTTCTACATGAAAGATATGTATGATAATCAACTTTATTATTTTTCTTGATTTCTTTTATTCTTTTTACTCTTTTACTAATTTACTAAAGAAAGAGTTTTCCAAATTATCGAAAGATTCGTTAGAATCCGAACCCAGAGGTATTTTTAGCTAAACGGGATTCTCGGGAAATCGAGAAAAACACAAAACTTTCTATTTTTTCTATTTGAATTATATACGTAAGATCAGAAGAAGAAATTCGTTTTGTTTGCCTAATTTCATGAAAGGAAGAATTCGCTCTTTTTTTTAATAGAGACTTCTTGATTAGTAATCAGAAATATAGTTAAAAGGGGTTATCCGCAGCTTTTGATTCTTTCTACAATTAGATCTTAGGTCACCAAAGAAAATTCCTATTTCCTTTAATTCCGAATAAACTAACTACTCGTTTGATACAAATAATTGAACTTAGCGCTCTATTAGGTTTTGATTGAATTATTAGTCAAAGGAAAGAAAGCGTGGAGCTTAAATAACTCAGTCAGAACACTTTTTAAAAGATTACGTGGTACGATTAGGTCGAATAATCCCTTCTGGAATAAATATTCAGCCGCTTGCGAACCCTCGGGTACTGTTTTATTCAATGTTTGTTCAATTACTCTTTTACCCGCAAACGCAATGTAAGCATTGGGTTCGGCAATAATGATATCGCCCAACATACCAAAACTAGCCGTCACCCCACCAGTAGTGGGAGATGTAAGGATTGATACATAAAATAACTTGTTATTTGATTGATAATCATATAAAGTAGACGATATTTTAGCCATTTGCATCAAGCTCAAACTTCCTTCTTGCATGCGCGCTCCCCCAGAAGCACACACTATAATAAGAGGTAGAAATTGATTGGTAGCGTATTCAATCAAACGGGTGATTTTTTCCCCGACTACGGATCCCATACTGCCCCCCATAAACTGAAAATCCATAACCCCGACTGCTACGGGAATGCCGTTTAGTTGGCCTATGCCTGTTTGAACAGCCTCGGTTAATCCTGTCTTTCTTTGATAAGAATCAATACGGTCTTTATAAGGTTCCTCCTCTGAATGAAATTCAATGGGATCTAGAGAGACCATGTCTTCGTCCATAGAATGCCAAGTACCCGGATCGATCGAAAGTTCTATTCTATCTGAACT